TATGAGTTAATATATGCTCTAAAGTTGAAAATATCATAATTTTTTTTAAGGAGTCCCATAATTATAAAAAGGAAATCGGAAATTGAATTCATTATAGGATCTATTTACTTTTTTTAGGAGATGACATGCCGCCACTCGGACTCGAACCGAGATGCTCTAGCACTGCTTCCTAAGAGCAGCGTGTCTACCAATTTCACCATAGCGGCTTGTCTTGAATTCATAATACCCTATGAATAAGCAATCGTCTAGATTTAAGAATTAAATTGTTGCAATATTTTTTAGGAAAGATTCAAATTGATGAATAAAAATTCGTTCAAATAGGTATTTGAAGGTTCATTATTTGAATTTAGGGTCTTAGTTTTAGTGTGTATTTTAGACTCTCCTCGACTTGAACTCTTGGAAAACTAGATAGTCCAACTATGAATTAAGGGATAGAACCCCCCCAAAAAAAACATTTTTGTTTTAATGAACTGTTTTTGATTTATTTGATTTCAAACATCGAAACCAAAAAATCCATTTTATCAATGAACAAAAAAATTTTGGATCCGTAAAAATTGACACATATTTATCCACAAAAATTTGTTAAGTGTTTTTGAGTGGATTGATGGCAATAAATATATGGGAGTCTATATAGGAATTCATAGAAAATCCAAAAAGAAGAAAGTTGCACAAAAAGGTTTAGAATTTTAATCAATTAGTTTCAATGATTTTGATTTTTTACTCGCCTTTCTATAGAGAAAACGTGGATCTAGAGAAAAAAGAAAACCTTATATTATTGCTTATATTATTGTAAGAAACAGGCTGATGGGGAAAATAATACTCCCTACCTTGGAAATGAGAAAATATACTAAAAAGACAATTACGTATCTTATGTTTTTTTTGTCAAAAAAAAGGATTTTTTTTTTTTTAATTCAGTACGGTAAAGAGAAAAATCCTTATTCTAAGAGCGAAACAAATTCCATTCCCTGTTGAGTTAATCAATAGGAAATGGAAAGCGGGAATTTTATTTTCGAAACGAAATGAGTCAATTTTTGAGTCAAGCCGATTCAGATTATTGTAACATGTTATGTTTTATTACTTATTTTATTTGTTTTTGTTTGTTGCACAAAAAAACTTTTGGAATTCCCGGTAGAAATAGATTTCCCTAAGGAAAACGCTTTTAACGCTGCCCAATACCCCTTCCTTTTCCAAAAATTTTTACGAATACGCTTTTTTGATGCAGAAGTACGTTTTTTTGGAACTGCCATTTAAATAAAAATTAAGAGATTACTCATTGGTATAGCTGGATGTGAAAGACATCTATTGTTCAAAAGAAATTTGCGCTTTGCCAATTCATTATGTATTTCTTTTCTAGATAATATTTTTGATTCTAAAATCAAAAAGAATACATAAGATGCGTGAAAGATATGGGAAAATCGCATAAACTATTTTTATTACTAAAAAAAAAAGAATATTCTTTTTTTTTTTTTAGTAACTTGTCAAATTAGCGAAAAATATGCCTAATTTAACTTGAATTTGAAAGTTCGAAGGAGACTAGTAATTAATTTGCTTTTTTCATATGATTTGACCAATTGTAACTTCTTGATTTGAATATTTGAAGTATTTAGCAGAAACTTCTAAAGAATAAGTATAAAAAGAAATAAAAATTCCAAAATTCTATTTCTATTTAAATTATTAAGTTAGTGCATATCTTTATTTTTTTATTGACTCCTTTCAAAAAGAGGTAAGATCCGGTGAATCGGAAACAATTAATATTAATTAAACTTTTTTTATGGAACAGACATATCAATATGCGTGGATCATACCTTTCCTTCCACTTCCAGTTCCTATGTTAATAGGAGTGGGACTTCTTCTTTTTCCGACAGCAACAAAAAATCTCCGTCGTATGTGGGCTTTTTCGAGTATTTTATTGTTAAGTATAGTCATGATTTTTTCAACTAATCTGTCTATTCAGCAAATAAAAAGCAGTTCTATCTATCAATATGTATGGTCTTGGACCCTCGATAATGATTTTTCTTTAGAATTCGGCTACTTGATCGATCCACTTACTTCTATTATGTCAATGTTAATCACTACTGTTGGAATTATGGTTCTTATTTATAGTGATAATTATATGGCTCACGATCAAGGATACTTGAGATTTTTTGCTTATATGAGTTTTTTCAGTACTTCGATGTTGGGATTAGTTACTAGTTCGAATTTGATACAAATTTATATTTTTTGGGAATTGGTTGGAATGTGTTCCTATCTATTAATAGGGTTTTGGTTCACACGAACTCCTGCAGCAAATGCTTGTCAAAAAGCGTTTGTAACTAATCGTGTAGGGGATTTTGGTTTATTATTAGGAATTTTAGGTTTCTATTGGATAACGGGTAGTTTTGAATTTGGGGATTTATTCGAAATATTCAATAACTTGATTTATAATAATGAAGTAAATTCTCTATTTGTTACTTTGTGTGCTGCTCTATTATTTGCCGGTGCAGTTGCTAAATCTGCGCAA